TTTCTATTTACTTTTTTTATTTTTATCTATCTGTCAGATTATTGAATATTGTATTGAATTTATTTAATAATAAGAGACTGTAAGTGAAAGTCTCTTTCTCGCATCCATTAATTGCCGGAAAAATATCGTATGCATCGATATGAAAAGAAAATATTTGATACGCGAAGCCGCGATTTGATGGATTTTTTTTCTTTTTCTATAGATATATCATATCTTATAGAAATAATAGAAATGTAAATTGATCTTTTCTTGTGTTCGGAAATAAAAAAAAAAAAGATATTTAAAATGAAAATGACTTGTATGTTGGAACTTGGAATAAGCCCTTCTGCGTGGAGGAAGGAAATAGCAATTTATTCCTATAGAACCTCTAGGAACAAGAAGATTTAATCGGAAATATCGACAGATTCTTACGGAGTCCAAACCAAAGAAGTATTAAAAACAAAATAAAAAAAGATCCACTGTTCGAATTTCATCTCTATCGAATTTGAATATCAGAATAGTAGATATAGTTATGATTCAATGGGTTAGGTCCACTTACTTTTTTTTTTATCTTTCCAATTTTTTTTGATTGGAATAATAGAAAATAGGAATATCTGGCAATTAAAGGAGATATCATTATTCATTATAAAAAAATAATAATAAAAATGTTCCACTTTCTAACTAGAATTACTTTACTATATTCGAATTCATTAGAATGATAACGATAACTTATTAGAATTCGAATTCATAATTCCATTTTCTAATGAAATTCTACGATTCCTTAGTTTTTTTATTACAAATATAAACTTATTACAAATATCAACAATATCTCTATTCTTCCTTCAAATATGAATACTACTGCTGGAGTTTTATGAAAAAAGTAAAAAGCCCCTTATCGGATTTGAACCGATGACTTACGCCTTACCATGGCGTTACTCTACCACTGAGTTAAAAGGGCCCCGTTCGATTCAATTCCTGAATAAGGAACTAGCCAATATGAGTCTAGTACATATATTTGTTACTGCATATACTTATTATATAGATAAGATTAGAATATATGTACATAGATATATTTTATCCGCATAGCGACTCATTAAGGAACAATAAATTGGATTTACCTAGTGAATAGAGTATAGTTAATAAAATGGTTTATTGATATTGGATTTGATAAATATCAATGTAATGAATTATTTCAAAACCGATTCGAATTGAAGTGATCCTCATCATAACGAAATTCATTTCATTGATACATGTACCCACCAATTCAAATATTTCATCGAATCATTGATAAACGGATTCAATTTGTCCTGTCCCTCAACCAAATTCTTATTGAAAAAACAATTTTCAATAACTTGTTGATCCCTATCCTTCGTACCCGATTTCCAGATTGATTATCGTTTTTTTATTTCCCGGCTTAGTGTGAGATAGAAATATACCTACCAAATCTTAACAATGAATGAAAGTGAAAGAAATGAAGTTTAAACCCCTCGCCTTTTCCAGCAAACCAATCATTCCCTGAAAGGATCCTATCTTTCTTTCGCTTTCTTTCGCATTACTTATCTTTTTTCTATTTTTTTTTAGAATTATAGATTGGCGATTGGAATAAACAATTTCAAAATCTAAATGATGAATCAAAAAATTCTATGGAATTATGAAAGATGGAAAGATCCTTCTGATCGAATCATATCATTCCATTATATTGACAATTTCAAAAAACTGTTCATACTATGAACATAGTATAATGGCGGTCGGGCAAGTATGCCCCCATCGTCTAGTGGTTCAGGACATCTCTCTTTCAAGGAGGCAGCGGGGATTCGACTTCCCCTGGGGGTAGGGTACTACGAAAGGAAGTTGATCATGGATTATCAATAAAGACTGAAATTGATTCTTCCTGGGTCGATGCCCGAGCGGTTAATGGGGACGGACTGTAAATTCGTTGGCAATATGTCTACGCTGGTTCAAATCCAGCTCGGCCCAATAATTTGCCGATCCACCATGAAATGATATAATCCATTTGTTGTTCTCCGGAAATGACCGATGTGCTCTGATACGGAAGAATAAAAATATGATACATCCCTAGCGCTATTTATTTTTTTTCCGTATTACGTATTTTTTCCACAAATTCGGATCTTGCTAATGATCTAGATTCATATCAGGATCTGTAAGTATAAAGTCTAAGGAAAGGATTAAAGTAAATAAACAAAAAAGACTCTTTTTTATTTTCATTGATTCATTTTTCAATCGATTTGGCAATAACGAACGGATTACGAGTAATCCGTGTCGATCTCGCTAAAGTGCATATCCATATATAAATAAGTCCCGCCTCTGTCAGTTACAGCACAACGATTCGAATCTAAAATCGAAAAAGAAAGGGTTTGAATGAAATCGTAAGAATATGTATGCTGTACGCTTTTTTCCCTGGGATTGTAGTTCAATTGGTCAGAGCACCGCCCTGTCAAGGCGGAAGCTGCGGGTTCGAGCCCCGTCAGTCCCGATGGATACAAATCCAATAAAAAAAGACATCAATTCATTTCGTGTGTGAAAGGGAATAAAAATAACAAACATAATCTCATTCCTAACAGCTCTTTTTTTTCTTTCTTTTTTTTAGTTTAAGGTAAAGGTTCCGACGAAGAAAGAAAAAAAAACTATTAAAATAAAAAAGAAAATAAAAAAGAAAAGGAATTATTGATTGCATCAGAAAAAAAAAATTGAATTTGGTATGGATAAAAGATCTTCCTATGTTATACTATTCAATTCTCGACGATGAATCGATTTGATAGCTCAGATATTGTTATTCATGATATTGATCCGATTTAATATCATCGAGATGTAATTTATACCATTGAATTTACCGACGAAAGATTTATCATCTCTATGGGATTAAATCCCGAGTTATTTATTGGAAATTAAAGAGAAATAAAACATAGAGATTATGGAAGTAAATATTCTCGCATTTATTGCTACTGCACTGTTCATTCTAGTTCCTACTGCCTTTTTACTTATAATTTACGTAAAAACGGTAAGTCAAAGTGATTAATTTTACTTAAACATGACTTCTTAATTCTTATCAATGCAATGATTGAATAAAAAAAATGAAAAAGGATTTCAATTTCGGGTCTTAGTCTTAAATGAAATGATCGGACTAGAATCAGCAGAATTCTATGAAATCCGGATAGTATGGTAGAAAGAAATAGATTTGATTTCTTTCTACCATACTATCTATCTATTATTGTAGTGTATAAAGTTTTACTCTATAAAAATAGAGGTTTAATATGGATCAATCTACAATATGTATCTTCATATATATATATAGAGTATCAATTACATATATGTAATGTACATAGCATAGCGTCCCAATTTTTTTTCTTTGTTTCATCTATTTGATTTGTATTGGTTCCAATCAATCTGAAATAATCAAAAAGCAACTCTTATTCTTCCTATTCGAATTTTTAGATTATGATTATTTTCAATACCAATCCCGGTATCATATTTAAAAAAAAAATAATAAAGTAATCTTTTTAGCATTCCGAAGAAGTAATTGATTAAATAGTTGTTATTAAATAGTTGACAGATGATCCGGGGGTTCTATGAGAAACTTTTTTGTATTTCGAAAAGATTGGTGGTAAAACCCAACCGATTTTTAACGTTTGAACCATGATATGAAATGAGTTCAATAAAGCATAAATCCAATTTCGAACCTAAAATACAAATAATAAAATAAAACAAGCGGTAAGGTAAATACGTAATATGGTATTCGCCTAAGGCAACGGCAATATCTTATTATGTGTAGTATCTCGTTAGACAACTCCTATGTCTATTTTGTTTCCTATAGAAATTGTGTATCCGCTTAATAACTAATAACAGAACCATTTTCTTTTCTCTTTGAAAAAAGAAAGAAAAGGAGGGGACAAAAAAAAATAGAGTAGGAGTGGGGGGGGGTTCCGCGGTTCCTCATTTTCCATATATAACTTTGGTAAGAGCCAGTTCATCGAAATAGAAATCTTAGGAAGAATTCGGTTGGAATAGGAGTTAATTTCCTATTATTTGTATTCCCTTGACTTTCAAAATACGAACATGGGAATAATTAAAATATTTGTTTGATTGAAAGAGTATTTTCTATTTCTATATTATCCATTTTCTATTTCTATATTATCCATAGAATACATTACACCACTAGAATACAATAGAATTCCGAAATGCAGATATATTTGAATTCAATTAATTAGTATTAATTAAATACTTAAATTCGAATTCAATAGTTAAAAAAATTTCAGAACCCAGCTATAAAATAATTGATACAGTTTGATCCCTTAACTCAATTAGTAGTACCTTTAGAGTCCACTTCTTCCCCATACTACGAGGGAAAGGGAAAATGTAAAAACTACCATTAAAGCAGCCCAAGCAAGACTTACTATATCCATGTAAATTTTGTCTCCTATCTCTATCAATATGAAGGAATTATTTCATTATCGTTCACTAATTCTTCTTGTATTATTTTCTTTTTTTGTATTATTCACTAATAATACTATAATAATAGTGGAATCGCTGGTACAGGGTCAAAAAGGGATTCTGGGCTAACACCATTGACGAAACAATCCAATAAATCCAATTAGAACATCTAACAAGTTCTTATCTGATTTCTAGTAGAATCGGAAAACATTAAGCATAAACAAAATATCCGGAGACATCCTTGGAAGTATTAAGGGAATGAATGTTACTAACAGGTAGGAATAATAAGACCTATGTTTTATTTTGTTCCCCCCCCCCCCCATTTCATTAAGTAAAAAGTAAAAATCAAAATATAGAATCAAGACAGATTACTTTGCGTACTCATACTCTTATTTCCATCTCTTATTTCCATTTGATCTAATCAAGAAAGAATTTCTTTTTTATTCGAATAGAATATAAATCATTTTTTTATTTTATTAGAATAATATATTAGAATAATATATTAAATATAATATATTAAATAATAATAATATATTAAATAATTACTAATATTAATATTCAAATAGAACTAT